TGAATTAAGTGAAGTATCACAAATCTTTCGACCCATCCTGTATATTGTCTTTTTCGTTCCGTGTTGGAAGAGAACCTTAATTTATTACTTGTTATTAGTTAGTTATTAGATGAGATTTTACGAAAAAATTCTTTCTTGGCGAGAACAAATATTTCTTTTTTTTTTTTTTTTTGTTCGACGCGAAGACATAGGAAAAACCACCTTTTATCATTATAAAAAATATTTCATTTAGAATGAAAGGGGATTTCATCATATTCATATATATAGTGAAGTCTTCCCCCCGGATTCCCACAAAACCAAAGAGAATCCTTTTTCACACTTCCTATTAGTAGTGATTGAATTTCTATGCTTAGTCTGATATGAAATAAGATATTCAAATCCAAATAAAGAATTGTGGATCGAATGACTATTCATCTATTGTATTTTTATGCAAATAGGGGGCAAGAAAACTCTATGGAAAGATGGTGGTTTAATTCGATGGTGTTTAAGAAGGAGTTAAAACGCAGTTATGGTATAAAGAACTCAACGGACAATCTTGGTCCTATTGAAAATACTAGTGAAAGTGAAGATCCGAATAGAAAAGGTAGGGCTAAAAACACTCATAGTTGGGGGGGTCGTGACAATTCTAGTTACAGTAATGTCGATCATTTATTTGGCGTCAAAGACATTCGGAATTTCATCTCGGATGATACTTTTTTAGTTAGGGATAATAATGGAGACAGTTTTTCTATCTATTTTGATATTGAAAATCAAATTTGTGAGATTGAGAACGATCATTCTTTTCTGAGTGAACTAGAAAGTGCTTTTTCTAGTTATCGCAATTTTAGTTATATGAATAATGGATCTACGAGTAAAGATTCCTTATACAATCATTACATGTATGATACTCAATCTAGTTGGAATAATCACATTACTAGTTGCATTGACAGTTATCTTCAGTCTCAAATCTGCATTGATACCTACATTGTAAGTGATAGTAGTGACAGTTACATTTCCGGGTGCGTTTTTGATAAACGCAGAACTAGTAGTGAAAGCGAGAGGTCCAGTATACGAACCCACGCGAAGAGTAGTGATTTAACTCTAACAGAAACAGAAAGCTCTAATGATCTCGATGCAACTCAAAAATACAAGCATTTGTGGGTTCAATGCGAAACTTGTTATGGATTAAATTATAAGAAATTTTTGAAATCAAAAATGAATATTTGTGAACAATGTGGATATCATTTGAAAATGAGTAGTTCAGAAAGAATTGAAGTTTTGATCGACCCCGGTACTTGGGATCCTATGGATGAAGACATGGTCTCTCTGGATCCCATTGGATTTCATTCGGAGGAGGAGCCTTATAAAGATCGTATTGATTCTTATCAAAGAAAGACAGGATTAACTGAGGCTGTTCAAACAGGCGTAGGTCAACTAAATGGTATTCCCATAGCAATTGGAGTTATGGATTTTCAGTTTATGGGGGGTAGTATGGGATCCGTAGTCGGGGAGAAAATCACCCGTTTGATTGAGTACGCTACCAATCAATTTCTACCTCTTATTATAGTGTGTGCTTCGGGGGGGGCGCGCATGCAAGAAGGAAGTTTGAGCTTGATGCAAATGGCTAAAATAACGTCTGCCTTATATGATTATCAATCAAATAAAAAGTTATTGTATGTATCAATCCTTACATCGCCTACTACCGGTGGGGTAACAGCCAGTTTTGGTATGTTGGGAGATATCATTATTGCTGAACCAAATTCCTACATTGCATTTGCGGGTAAAAGAGTAATTGAACAAACATTGAATAAAACAGTACCCGAAGGTTCACAAGCGGCTGAATATTTATTCCAGAAGGGCTTATTCGACCTAATCGTACCACGTAATCTTTTAAAAAGCGTTCTGAGTGAGTTATTTAAGTTCCACGCCTTCTTTCCTTTGAATTCCAATTCAATCGAGTAGAGTGCACTAAGTTCAATTATTTTATTTGTAGCAAACAAGCGGATAACTCTTTTTTTTACCTAGATTCCCGATTACTAATTAAGATTAAGAAGTCTCTATCATCATCAACAAGATAAAAGCACGAGTTCTTCCGTTTGTGAATTTAGGCAAATAAAACGAATTTCGTCTTACGTATATAATCCAATTCAAATATAAAAAAGATAGATATACAGTTTTGTATCTTTCTCCATCTCCCGAAAATCCCATTTCACTAAAAATCCCGGTTGTGTCGCATTCTAAAAAATCTTTCGATAATTTGTAAGAAACTCTTTCTTTATTACTTTATTAAATTAGAAGACAAGAACAAAACACAAAGAAATGAAGAAAAATAATAAAGTTGATTATCATACATATCTTTCATGTAGATAGATGAATAAGTCCATTCATTTAATTCTACATTCCTTGGACTTATTTTATCACTTAGATATGTAGATACTTATATATCGAATAAGAATTTTCAAATTGAATTAATTAATAATAACTACGAATTTATAATAATTACAATTCTTGATTATAATCAATATAAAATATGATATTTAATAAAAAAAACAGGTGCAAATAGTAAATCGAGGTACCCCTTTTTATGACAACTTTCAATTTTCCCTCTATTTTTGTGCCTTTAGTAGGCCTAGTATTTCCGGCAATTGCAATGGCTTCTTTATTTCTTCATGTTCAAAAAAACAAGATTGTTTAGATCTGAGGGGACCAACCTCGTCCGTTTTTTTTTTGAAACTTAGACTTGTAGCATAACACAAATATTTATTTCGGGAAATATGGTATAACATGTGATTTCCGCCGAACATAAAGGAAAAAGCTCTTATGCCTGCATAAAATGACCTATGGGTAAATGAATTCTAGCTAGTTTCAAATAGATCAGGATCGCCGGATGCCTAAAATGTAAAGTTGGTGGATCTATATGTATATCAATAATGTATATTGGGATCCTATGAGGGGTATGTTATTATTTTAGATCTAACCAATTTGATGAATTACTCCTAAAGGTTCCCATCAAACTAGTGCTAGTTCCCATCAAACTAGTGCTAGTTGATGAAAGTTCCTTCGGAAACAAAATAAAGTAAAGTCAAAATCATTTGGGGTATTCTCTCAATTCCAATAAAATGCAATCGGATCAAGTATGAGTTGGCGATCAGAACATATATGGATAGAACTTATAACGGGGTCTCGAAAACTAAGTAATTTTTGCTGGGCTCTTATCGTTTTTTTAGGTTCATTAGGATTCTTATTGGTTGGAACTTCCAGTTATCTTGGTAGAAATTTGATATCTTTTGTTCCGTCTCAGCAAATCATTTTTTTTCCGCAAGGGATCGTGATGTCTTTCTACGGGATCGCGGGTCTCTTTATTAGTTCCTATTTGTGGTGCACAATTTCCTGGAATGTAGGTAGTGGTTATGATCAATTCGATAGAAGGGAAGGAAAAGTGTGTATTTTTCGTTGGGGATTTCCTGGAAAAAATCGTCGTATATTCCTCCGATTCCTTATAAAAGATATTCAATCCGTTAGAATAGAAGTTAAAGAGGGTATTTATGCTCGTCGTGTCCTTTATATGGACATCAGAGGCCGTGGGGCTATTCCGTTGACCCGTACTGATGAGAATTTGACTCCACGAGAAATTGAACAAAAAGCTGCGGAATTGGCCTATTTCTTGCGCGTACCAATTGAAGTCTTTTGAGAAAAGGAACTGGTCTGAAAAACGAATGCTTTCTCAGCAGGAGGGAAAAAATGCAAGAATCCTCTTTTTTTCTATAACATAACTTAACTGAAGTTTCGTCAGAACGTTCAGTCCAGCCAAAGTCGACGTATATGGAACAACCATAAAACAAAACAACTTTTTTTTGTGGTTTTTTATGCGTATCCAAATCCATACAACTCAATTGAAACAAGTAAGAAATTGAACTACTAGATTCAATCCATTTCATATATCAAACGATTTCGAAAGAAAGAAATTGCTCTTTTTTTTTGGAAAGTTCAATATTTGTTGGAAGTGATACTTTAGATGCAGATAAATCATATCTTGTCAATTATTTCCTTTTTGTTTTGTCAATTGACCCTTTATTTTATCCTTTCGTTTGTGTTCTTTACTAACCAATAATGGGTTTTCTTAATAATGATAACTGGCCCACCTCTGTCTTGTTTTTCCGCTCATTTTTTTGATCATCACAATATCTTTCTCTCAATTATTCTATTCTTGGCTATGAGGAATCATTGGAATTTTTTCGAAATATTGGATATTTTGATAGAAAAGGAGTTCTTTCGTCTCAAAATCTCAATAATATTCATTCCTTAAAGTTAAAGAAAGTACTTCTTTCGGTCATTCATCAAAAGAAAACACTTGTTTGGAATTTGATGAATTGAGATATCTGGAAACAATATTTTGGATTAGTTCTTCATTTGAATTCGAAGTCGAGCCGTCGAGCCTTAGTCTATTTCTGTATTCTTTCTAGATTCAAACAAAATCACAAATCAAATAGATTCATAGATTTGATACCTTGTCTAGAACTCATGTTTGAAAGAAATATTCGATCACATAGAGTCGACAAACGAAGTGGGTTAATTAAAAATTCACAGGTGATAAATGGCAAAAAAGAAAGCCTTCACTCCTCTTTTGTATCTTGCATCTATAGTATTTTTGCCCTGGTGGATTTCTCTCTCATTTACTAAAAGTATGGAATCTTGGGTTACTAATTGGTCGAATGCTGGTCAATCCGAAATTTTTTTGAATGATATTCAAGAAAAAAGTATTCTAGAAAAGTTCATAGAATTAGAGGAAATCCTCTTTTTGGACGAAATGATCAAAGAATATTCGGGGACACATCTACAAAAGCTTCCTATAGGAATCCACAAAGAAACGATCCAATTAATCAAGATACATAATGAGGGTCGTATCCTTACGATTTTGCACTTCTCAACAAATATAATCTGTTTTATTATTCTAAGCGGTTATTCTATTTTAGGGAATGAAGAACTTGTTATTCTTAACTCTTGGGCTCAGGAATTCCTATCTAATTTAAGTGATACAGTTAAAGCTTTTTTGATTCTTTTATTAACCGATTTATGTATCGGATTTCATTCACCCCACGGTTGGGAACTAATGATTGGTTCTGTCTACAAAGATTTTGGATTTGTTCATAATGATCAAATTATATCTGGTCTTGTTTCCACTTTTCCAGTTATTCTCGATACTATTTTAAAATATTGGATTTTCCGTTATTTAAATCGTATATCTCCGTCACTTGTAGTTATTTATCATTCAATGAATGATTGATAAATGATCTACCGATATTAATCTAATCCAATTAGAATGTTTCTTACTTTGTAGTTCTACATAAACATAAAAAACTTCCTATCCGGAGGATTTTCATCGTTTTCATCCTATCGTATTCCAGTAAAATGATTCCGGTAAATAGCAGAATCGTGGATAGGGAACTATACTAGCGACCTACCCAATTTATTGTAGAAATTTTCGGATCAATGATTAGACCATGCAAACTAGAAATACTTTTTCTTGGATAAAGGAACAGATTACTCGATCTATTTCCGTATCGCTCATGATATATATCATGACTCGGACATCCATTTCAAGTGCATATCCCATTTTTGCGCAGCAGGGTTATGAAAATCCACGAGAAGCGACTGGGCGTATTGTATGTGCTAATTGCCATTTAGCTAGTAAGCCCGTGGATATTGAGGTTCCACAAGCAGTACTTCCTGATACTGTATTTGAAGCAGTTGTTCGAATTCCTTATGATAAGCAAGTGAAACAAGTTCTTGCTAATGGTAAGAAGGGGGGTTTGAATGTGGGGGCTGTTCTTATTTTACCGGAGGGGTTTGAATTAGCTCCTTCCGATCGTATTTCTCCCGAGATGAAAGAAAAGATAGGCAATTTGTCTTTTCAGAGCTATCGCCCTAATAAAAAAAATATTCTTGTGATAGGGCCTGTCCCCGGTCAGAAATATAGTGAAATTGCCTTTCCTATTCTTTCCCCCGACCCCACTACTAAGAAAGATGTTCACTTCTTAAAATATCCTATATACGTAGGGGGGAATAGGGGAAGGGGTCAGATTTATCCCGACGGAAGCAAGAGTAACAATACAGTTTATAATGCTACAGGAGCGGGCGTAGTAAGTAAAATCATACGAAAAGAAAAAGGGGGATATGAAATAACCATAACAGATCCCTCGGATGGACGTCAAGTGGTTGATATTATCCCCCCAGGACCAGAACTTCTTGTTTCAGAGGGTGAATCCATCAAATTTGATCAACCATTAACGAGTAATCCTAATGTGGGTGGATTTGGTCAGGGAGATGCAGAAATAGTACTGCAAGATCCATTACGTGTCCAAGGTCTTTTGTTCTTCTTGGCATCTGTTATTTTGGCACAAATCTTTTTGGTTCTTAAAAAGAAACAGTTCGAGAAGGTTCAATTGGCTGAAATGAATTTCTAGACTCGCGGATTTATCGACATCAGGTTCGTAAAAAGAACAAAATTTTTGTTGTCAATTATTTATGTATGATCAAAAAAAATCAATTCTGAAAAACCTTTGCTCTTTTTCTACGAGCTCGGGTAATCCCTTGTACCGCATTCCTAGTCATGTAATAATTAGGTAGATTTTTGTTTGAAGAAGACTATTTTAGTTGACTTTATGACTTTACCACCTCTTTCTTTGTTTTTTGTAGCCAAATTGAATTGGTACGACTATGTTATTATTGCCAGAGTTCAATGTCATAATATCTATCAATTTTATTCTATTTCAAATAGAATAAATTGGGATAGATATTAGTATAAGTAAGCGGGTAATAGAACGAACTATAAATGCGGGGAACAAATAATTATATGAGGTATTTTTTGTCTTCCTAGTCTTCGACACAAGAAATCTTCGACCCAAGAAAGGGAATTTTCTGCACCCCTTTCTTGGGTCGAAAGAGTAATGATTTTCGATCCTGTTCGTCAAAAATTCCTAGTCTTGGTTTCGTTTTTCCAGATGTATCAGAACTTTTTTTTTTTCGATTTATTACGTACAATAAAGTAATGGACAAACAAAAAATAAAACTTATTCAATGAACTTATAAAAAAGTGAAATTTTTCTGAGATATTAAAATAAAATAAAAAATAAATAGGGTAAGAGTATAGTATAGAAAGTATTTGTACGATATCTAATCTACAGAAATATATATATATATAATCCAGGAAATTGAGCAATTCCCCCTTGTTATAACTTGGCAAGTACCCATAGATACTATCAAGATCAAGGAAGAAATGTTCTGAATCAATCAATGAAGTTCATTTTTTCAAAAGCATCATAAAAAAAATAGAATGGAGTTTTTTGAAACAACAGAAAAAGAAATCCACTTTGTCATTTAGACGAAAGAAAGACCCTGCTTCTTAAGAACAAGAACCCAACGGGCCTTTTCCCCTCGAATCAGACAAAGAAAGAAGGGAATCCCGTTGAGTTCCTACACTTTCATGTCTACAACTCAATTCATCCGATTACTATAGGGATG